TCAGATTTTGCACGTGTGATACATGTTCCTTCTATTTCTCCAAGTAAAGCCCTTCGCATGGCAATACCGATGGTATCAGCTTGACCTTTCATAAGTGGTGACAGAATGAAACGACCATAATAAAGACGCTTACTGTCTACTCTTGATTCAACACACTTCCACTGTAGTGTTCGAGTGTATCCCGCTACTTCCTCTCGAACCATACTATACTAGTATTATTATTTGATCATTGAATCATTTATTTCTCTTGAAATCGGTTTAATTCTTATTTCTACACACGTCTTTTTTTAGGAGGTCGACATCCATTATGTGGCATAGGTGTTATATCACGTACGAAACTTAATAATATACCACTTCTACGAATGGCTCGTAATGCTGCATCTCTTCCGAGACCAGGACCCTTTATCATAACTTCTGCTCGTTGCATACTCTGATCAACAACTGTATGAATAGCATTTACCGCTGCGGCTTGAGCAGCATAAGGTGTTCCTCTTCTTGTGCCTTTGAATCCAGAAGTACCAGCGGAGGCCCAAGAAACTACCCGACCTCGTACATCTGTAACAGTTATAATGGTATTGTTGAAACTCGCTTGAACATGAATAACGCCTTTTGGTATTCTACGCCCATTCTTACGTGAACCAATACGCCCATTCCTATGTGAACCAATTCTTGGTATAGCTTTTGTCATATTTTATCATCTCATATTTATGAGTCAGAAATATACAAAAAGAAAAGATACGGAGATATCCATTTCATGTTAAAACAGATCCTTGACCTTATTTTTACATATTGTACTTATTTTAGAATTTTTGAAAGTAAAGTTCTTTTTTAGAAAGATTACCCTTGTCTCTGTTTATGTTTCGGATTGGAACAAATCACTATAATTCGCCCACGCCTGCGAATCAGTCGACATTTTTCACAAATTTTACGAACGGAAGCCCTTTTTTTCATATTTTTTATTCCTTACTTTAATTCTGAATCCACTTCTTGGAAGAGAATAAGTCTCTTGAATTTTTTTTTTTGAACTTCGAATTGTATACCCATGGTTAAAAAAATAACCTAATCGTTCGAATCTTTGTTGCGAAGTCGATAAATTATACGTCCCCTGGTTGAATCATAACGACTTACTTCAATTTTTACTCTATCTCCCGGTAGTATCCGTATAAAACTGCGCCGGATCCTCCCTGAAACATATCCTAGAATTAGATCTTCATTATCTAAACGGACCCGGAACATACCGTTGGGAAGTGATTCAGTAATTAAACCCTCATGAATCAATTTTTGTTCTTTCATTCCAGGTAACCTCCTTGAAGTATCAACTAATGGAGGAAGAGTTATATAACTCACTTTTCCTCTCTATTTTACAAATAGGAAGTTAGAGATCAAATTCGGATACCAGAGGTGGAAGATTACCATATATAACACAAAATTTCTCCTCCAATTCTTTCTAGTCGAGCTTCTCGATCTGTTATTATACCTCGAGAAGTAGAAAGAATTACAATTCCCATTCCACCTAAAATCTTAGGAATTCGTTGATAGTTGGAATAAATTCGTAAGCCGGGTCGGCTGATACGCTTTAAAATGGTTCTAGTTTTATATATTCCTTTTCTTGTTTTTCTATGTCGCAGAGTTGAAACCAAGAAATATTTGTTACTTTCCTGATGTTTCCGAACGTTTTCAATAAAACCTTCTCGTAGAAGTATTTTAACAATGTTTTCGGTGATATTTGTAGATGCTATTCGAACCCTTCCTTTTTTATCCATGTCAGCATTTCTTATAGAAGTTATTAGATCAGCAATAGTGTCCCTACCCATGACGAACTAGAATTATAGGTTCCTCCTAATTTTGATATAATCAACATGTTTCCTTTTTTTTTTCTTTTTTTTTTTAAGTATATACGTGAGACACAATCTACTAATTTGATCTATTTGATCTATTTCAGATACCCTACTATATCATAGTCTCATCTACTATTATTTATAATACTTCGGGAGCTAATGAAACTATTTTAGTAAAATTCAACTGTCTCAATTCTCGAGCGATCGCACCAAAAACTCGAGTTCCTTTTGGATTTCCTTCTTGATCAATGACAACTGCAGCATTGTCGTCATATCGTATTATCATACCGTTTTCACGTCTGAGTTCTTTACATGTACGTACAATTACAGCTCTAATTACTTCTGATCTTTCTAGAGGCATATTGGGAACTGCTTCTTTGATTACAGCAACAATAACATCACCAATATGAGCATATCGGTGATTACCAGCTCCTATGATTCGAATACACATCAATTTTCGAGCTCCGCTGTTATCCGCTACATTCAAAAGGGTCTGAGGTTGAATCATATCATTTTTATTTCAATCTGTTATTTCAATGCAAAAGTATGAAAGAAAAAAAAGAAATATTGTCCGTCCAGAAATAAATAAACCTGCGGTTGTTTTTTCATCCCCAATACCCCTTTTTGTTTAGTTCTACATCTCTATCCTGAAATAAGAAATT